CTGATAGCACCTGCACCCGTAGAGATTTCTCGGTTTCGAAATGTCTCGAAACCTTGAGTAGTAAAAAAGAGTGGGATGCTGTATTTCCAGGATTGTATTTCATATTCGAATGAACCTCGTAATCGTAAGAAAGTAGGTTTTTTAGCTATGGACCTAGCAAAAGAAAAATCGAGATAGGTTCCTATAGTATTGGATTCCCCCCCTCACAATCGGACGTGAAGGTTTCCTCTCATCCGGCTCAAGTAGTTACACCAAATAAAGAAAGGGGTTCTTCTTCTTTTTAAACTTTGTTCGAGAAAACCCTACAAAAAGCTACTCTTTACTCAAGTTCCCAGTAAGGACCAGCCTTTCATTGATTCATTCTTATCTTATTTTCTTTTTTATTTTCACTCTAACCTTTTTACTTTCTTTTATGTTTATTTATGTTTACGAAAAAAAGGAAATGTGAAATTCTTGAGTAGTCTACTTCCCCTCAAATGATGAATCCCCTGAAAGGAATATTTTGGGACTCGTAAAGGATTTATTTGTCTATATATTGTATTGTTCCATTCGATCTTTTTTAGGTCTCTACTCACCTCGATGGTTATGTGCCATGATATCCCTTGAAGCATATATGCGATAGATAGGCTCCTGTAACCATGCCATATTCGCTTGCGCTTGCCTGAACAGAATTTCTTTCTCAAAGAAATGGAATGTATAATTCCACAAAAAATCTTTTTTCACGAGGTATAACTAACTATTCCTATATTATCTGTTACGGAATCGACCATGGATCAATTCCCCTTTTCTTCCATTTTGAAGTCTTGAATGCACCCATAATTCTGAGCTTCATGTTCCTCCTCCCAAGATACATGTCAGAGCCGGGGGCATCCCAATCAGATTAAATGGGATGACAGTTTCTCAGTTCAAATCTGTCAAATGAAATTTTCGATCAAATCACACATCGCAATATACTAGGCCCTCTAATTCCCTAAGGGGCTTATCTAAAAGATTCGCAATATAACTAGGAAGACGTTTCAAATACCACACATGAGTCACTGGACATGTCAGTTTGATGTATCCCATTTGGTACCTTCGTATCCGAGAATCAACAAATTCCACCCCGCATTCTTCACAAGATTTCGGGTCTTCTTTTTCAGCCCCAATCCCTCGGTAATTTCCACAAGCACAAATCCCACTTTTTATGGGTCCAGAAATTCTTTCACAAAACAATCCATCTTTCTCCGGTTTATTAGTTTTATAATGAAAAGTATAGGGTTTTGTCACCTCTCCAACTATCTCTCCATTGGGTAGAATTCTTTTTGCCCAAGCCTTGATTTGTTGAGGGGAAACTGGTCCAATTCGAAGTTGTTGATGTTTATACTGGTCGATCATAGAATAGAAATTCTGATTCACTGAGATCAAGCTTCCTTCCTATTCATCTGGAAGTTCTTTTCAGATACAAGGAAATGATTCAGTTCCAGGGACAAAGATCGTAGTTCTCGAACGAGCAATCGAAAAGATTCTGGAGCACCTTCTGGGTTAGGTACTGTTGCTCCAATAATCGTAGCACCAAGTACTTCTTGACGAGCTCTAATATGATCAGATTTATAAGTAAGCATCTCTTGTAAAATATGAGCAACACCAAATCCCTCTAGAGCCCAAACTTCCATTTCTCCTACTCTTTGTCCCCCTTGTTTGGCCCTCCCTCTAAGGGGTTGTTGTGTAACAAGTGCGTAATGCCCACTGGAACGCCCATGGATTTTATCATCAACTTGATGAATTAATTTTAGGATATAGGACTTTCCTATTAGAACAGGTTGTTCAAAGAGATCTCCTGTTCTTCCATCAAATATTCTGCTTTTTCCCGGATATTCGGGTTCAAATACCCATGGATTCTTTGTTTGCTTACTGGCTTCATATAATTCAGAAAACACTAGTTTTCTTGAGGCCTCTTGCTCATATCTCTCATCAAAGGGTCCTATTCTATAATGTTTCTTTAGCAGATCCCCCGCTAACCCGAGCGAACATTCAAATATCTGTCCCACATTCATTCGTGAGGGGACTCCTAATGGGTTGAATACCATATCCACGGGCGTTCCATCTTGCAAATAGGGCATATCTTGTCTAGACAAAATCTTAGAAATTATACCCTTATTCCCATGCCTTCCAGCTACTTTATCACCTACTTTTATTTCACGTTTCTGTGAAATATATACACGAATCCTTTCTGGATTAAAATTGGAAACCCCCTTTCTATGGATCCATCTCACATCAATAACTCGACCCCTTCCCCCTATAGGTAGTCTTAGAGAAGTTTCTTTTGAAGTGGATACCTGAATGCCAAGTATAGCTCGTAATAATCTATCCTCCGGGGCATATGACGATTCGCTCGCTGTCTGAGGTGTTAATTTACCTACTAAGATATCACCTGTTTCTATCCAAGATCCCAGCATCACAATCCCATTTCTGTCTAAATTTCGGAGTAAATGAGCCTCTAAATGCGGGATCTCCTTAGTGA